GAATTAACTGAACAAGCAGATACAAAAGGAATTCAAGTGCAAATTGCAGGACGTATCGACGGAAAAGAAATTGCGCGTGTTGAATGGATCAGAGAGGGTAGGGTTCCACTACAAACCATTCGAGCCAAAATTGATTATTGTTCCTATACAGTTCGAACAATCTATGGGGTATTAGGCATCAAAATTTGGATCTTTATAGAAGGGGAATAATAAACCTTTATTTCCCTTTGCATTCTATCCAGCGATGGAACAAAAAATGATCAATTAGTTTCTTCTTTTTCTTTTCTGTTCAATAAAAAAAAATGAACAATTATAATTCTATAAGGTTTAATAAAAATTAAATGAATCTTTTGATAAAATTGCTATGCTTAGTGTGTGACTCGTTGGTTTTTTGAGGGTTAGTATAAAAAACAGCCCCATAGTATAAACAAATAACTATAGAAGTAATAACCAACTCATCACTTCGTATTATCTGGATCCAAAGAACCAGTCAAGATATGATATATTGTTCATATTGTTGTAGCAACTGAAATCTTTTTTTATTAAAAAATCTGCTTCTAAGTTGTCAATCGAAATAAAAAAGAAAGGGTATGGATAAATGGAAGGATGAGAGAAAGAAAGAAAAAGAATTGATGATATAGAATTCCAATATGTAAGGTCTATGAGTCATCTCAGAAAAAATCTGCGTAATAAAGCATTAATACGGATTCATCATTAAATGGATCTGCTCGTCGAACAAAAAATAAAGAGCTTCGAGCCAATAAAGACTAAGACTATTGACTCAAGAACTAATAGCTCCGTTGTAGAATTCAGACCTAACCATTAAGTAAGAAGCGATGGGAACGATGGAACCTGTGAATTCAAAAGATTTTAGTAAAAATAATTCAAATGATTCATTGATCGGGATGGCGGAACCGGCCAGAGACCAATTCATCTATTCGGAAAAGTTATGAACTAATGTAATGATAGAACTGAAATAGAAATTGAAAGAGTAAATATTCGCCCGCGAAAACTTGATTTTCTTGGATTGCTAAAATTGGGTCAATCCAATACGATAAAGAGTAAAACAAAAGAAAGATTTGTTTTAACATTCTAAAATATATAAATAGACTAAAAAATAGTTTAAAAAACGAGTTATTTAATATATTTAGATTTAGTTATCTATACAAACAAGATATACAAATTAATAATAGATTTGATATAGATTAAATGAAATCAATGATTTAGTATATTACTTATTAAATACATGTATATCTTAATTCAAATTATATTCTATCTGAATTGAATTCAAAATCTTTAATTTTAATTGATTTTATTCGCGAGGAGCTGGATGAGAAGAAACTCTCACGTCCGGTTCTGTAGTAGAGATGGAATTCAAAACAAACCATCAACTATAACCCCAAAAGAACCAGATTCCGTAAACAACATAGAGGAAGAATGAAGGGAATATCTTATCGAGGTAATACTATTTGTTTTGGTAAATACGCTCTTCAGGCACTTGAACCCGCTTGGATCACATCTAGACAAATAGAAGCAGGTCGACGAGCAATGACACGAAATGCACGTCGCGGTGGAAAAATATGGGTCCGTATATTTCCAGATAAACCAGTTACAGTAAGGCCCGCAGAAACACGTATGGGTTCAGGTAAAGGCTCTCCCGAATATTGGGTAGCTGTTGTTAAACCAGGTCGAATCCTTTATGAAATGGGTGGAGTAACAGAAAATATAGCCAGAAGGGCTATTTCTATAGCAGCGTCCAAAATGCCTATACGAGCTCAATTCATCATTTCGGGATAAAAAGAAATAGGCCTTAAAAAAAGCGGGTGCAGATTTCTTTTTTTGAACAAATAATATTTCTTTTTTTCTTCGACCTTTTTATTGTAAAAAACAGATAAAAAAATGATATGATTCAACCTCAGACCCATTTGAATGTAGCAGATAACAGCGGGGCTCGAGAATTGATGTGTATTCGAATCATAGGAGCTAGCAATCGTCGATATGCTCATATTGGTGACGTTATTGTTGCTGTGATCAAAGACGCAGTTCCAAACATGCCTCTAGAAAGATCAGAAGTGGTCAGAGCTGTAATTGTCCGTACTTGTAAAGAACTTAAACGTGACAACGGTATGATAATACGATATGATGACAATGCTGCAGTTGTGATTGATCAAGAAGGAAATCCAAAAGGAACTCGAGTTTTTGGTGCGATTGCCCGAGAATTGAGACAATTCAATTTTACTAAAATAGTTTCATTAGCTCCCGAGGTATTATAAAATGAGACTACGATATGGTTATAGGTTATAGTAGGGTATTTAAAAGAAATAGATTAAGATTCATTTAGTAGATTTTGTCTCACGTATATACCTTTCAAAATTCATATTAATATTCATAAACAAATACGTAAAAAAAAAAAAAAGAAAAATATGTTGATTATATCCAAATTTGGAGGCACCAATAATTTTAATTAATCATGAGTAGTGATACTATTGCTGACATAATAACCTCTATACGAAATGCCGATATGTATAGAAAAAGCGTGGTTCGAGTAGCATCTACTAATATCAGCCAAAGTATTGTTAAAATACTTTTACGAGAGGGTTTTATCGAAAACGTTAGAAAACATCGAGAAAACAACAAAGATTTTTTGGTTTTAACCCTACGACATAGAAGGAATAGGAAAAGGACTTATCGAAATCTTTTAAATTTAAAACGGATCAGTCGGCCGGGTCTACGAATCTATTCTAACTATCAAAGAATTCCTAGAATTTTAGGCGGGATGGGGGTTGTAATTCTTTCTACCTCTCGGGGTATAATGACAGACCGAGAGGCTCGACTAGAAAGAATAGGCGGAGAAATTTTGTGTTATATATGGTAATCTTTCTATTATCCGAGTTGAATAGGAAACTTCTTTTTTGTGAAAAAGAAAAGATAAGGGGTGGGTTGTCTAATAGGGTTCTTCCTCCACTAGTTGATACTTCAAGGAGGTTTTACCTGGAATGAAAGAACAAAAATGGATTCATGAGGGTTTAATTACTGAATCGCTTCCCAACGGCATGTTCCGGGTTCGTTTAAATAATGAAGATATGATTCTAGGTTATGTTTCAGGAAAGATCCGACGTAGTTTTATACGAATATTGCCAGGAGATAGAGTCAAAATTGAAGTAAGTCGTTATGATTCAACCAGAGGTCGTATAATTTATCGACTCCGCAACAAAGAGTCGAAAGATTAGGTGTTTTTCAACTTCACTATTTCTTTCGCAGGAATACAATTCGAAATCGAAAATTTCAATAAACTTATTTTCTTCCAAGAAATGGATTCAAAATTAAAGTAAGGAGTGGCAAATATGAAAATAAGAGCTTCTGTTCGTAAAATTTGTGAAAAATGTCGATTAATCCGTCGTCGGGGACGAATTATAGTAATTTGTTCCAACCCAAGACATAAACAAAGACAAGGATAATAAGACTCGTTAAAGACCCAATATACAACTAAGAAGGGGGATCTTTTTTGACATGAAATGGATATATCCATATATCTCTGACTCAAATTTATGAGATGATAAAAGATGGCAAAAGCTATACCGAAAAAGGGTTCACGTGGACGTATTGGTTCACGTAAGAGTATACGTAAAATACCAAAGGGGGTTATTCATATTCAAGCAAGTTTCAATAATACCATTGTGACTGTTACAGATGTACGAGGGCGAGTGGTTTCTTGGTCCTCTGCCGGTACTTGTGGCTTCCGAGGTACAAGAAGAGGGACGCCATTTGCTGCTCAAACCGCAGCGGCAAATGCTATTCGTGCAGTAGTAGATCAAGGTATGCAACGAGCAGAAGTCATGATTAAAGGTCCCGGTCTCGGAAGAGACGCAGCATTACGAGCTATTCGCAGAAGTGGTATACTATTAACTTTCGTACGGGATGTAACCCCTATGCCACATAATGGCTGTAGACCCCCGAAAAAAAGACGTGTGTAGAAATAAAAATTGAAGATATTTCAATAGCAAGAGAAACAAGAGAGCAAGAGAAACAAGAGAAATAAATGATTCAATAATCAGATCAAATAATATTATTATGGTTCGAGAGAAAATAACAGTATCTACTCGGACACTACAGTGGAAGTGTGTTGAATCAGCAGCAGACAGTAAGCGTCTTTTGTATGGGCGCTTTATTCTGTCTCCGCTTATGAAAGGTCAAGCAGACACAATAGGCATTGCGATGCGAAGAGCTTTGTTTGGAGAAATCGAAGGAACATGTATCACACGTGCAAAATCTGAGAAAATCTCACACGAATATTCTACCATAATGGGTATTCAAGAATCAGTACATGAAATTTTAATGAATTTGAAAGAAATCGTATTGAGAAGTAATCTCTATGGAACTTGTGAGGCATCTATTTGTGTCAGGGGCCCTGGATATGTAACTGCTCAAGATATCATCTTACCGCCTTATGTAGAAATCGTCGATAATACACAGCATATAGCTAGCTTGACGGAACCCATTGAGTTGGTTATTGGATTACAAATAGAGAAGAATCGTGGATATCTTATAAAAGCGCCAAATACCTTTCAAGATGGAAGTTATCCTATAGATCCTGTATTCATGCCTGTTCGAAATGCGAATCATAGTATTCATTCTTATGAAAATGGTAACAAAGAGATACTATTTCTCGAAATATGGACAAATGGAAGTTTAACTCCTAAAGAAGCACTTCACGAAGCCTCCCGGAATTTGATTGATTTATTGATTCCCTTTTTACATACCAAAGAAGAAAATTTAAATTTAGAGGACAATCAACACATAGTTCCTTTACCCCCTTTTACCTTTTATGATAAATTGGCTAAACTAACAAAAAATAAAAAAAAAAATGGCGTTGAAATCGATTTTTATTGACCAATCAGAATTGCCTCCCAGAATCTATAATTGTCTCAAAAGGTCCAACATATATACATTATTGGACCTTTTGAATAACAGTCAAGAAGATCTTATGAAAATGGAACATT